CAAAAAACTGCATTTTAGCAATAAACACAAAATAGAACCTATTTTGTTTTGGATAACTTCAAATTTACATATTTTTCGTACATAATATCCCTCCCCTACCTAGGGGCTTTTATCGCTTGGGTTGACGGCGGGAGATCTATGAGGGATTTTTTTTATTTCATTATAGTAATTCAGGGCAATAAGAAGTAAGAAAGTTAAACAAAAGGATTTAAAAATTGAATCAATTAGTTTAATCAATTCATTAACTTTAACTAAAGATCTTATATCCGCTCTTCTATAGATCTAGAAGACAAAGAAAAAAGAAAAACTTTTATTATTGTAATTTGACTGTAATTTAACAAAGAAGTCGATGGGGAAAAGAAGACTCCCCACCCCGTAAATGAGAAAATATACTAAACTAAAAAGAAAGGTAAAACTTTGTATCTTGTGTTTATTCTTTTGTCAAAAAAAAAGTATTATTTTTAGAATTCAGTAAGCAGAAGAATTCTTATTCTACATATAAATAGAATAAGAGCGAGGCGAGTTTCATTTCATATTGATTAGCTCAATAGGGAATGGAAATCATTAATTTTATATTCTAAAAAAAATGGGCCGAGTCAAGTCGATTCAAATTATTCCAAGGTTTTATTACTTATTTGTTTGTGTTTGTTGCACAAAAAAACTTTTTGAATTCCCGGTAGAAAGAGATTTTCCTAACGAAAAAGCTTTTAACGCTGCCCAATATCCTTTCCTTTTCCAAATATTTTTACGAATATGCTTTTTTGATATAGAAGTACGTTTTTTTGGAACTGCCATTTAAAAATGAAGAGGTTACTCATTAGTATAGTTGGATGTGAAAGACATCTATTGTTCAACACGAGTCGTTCTTTACTATTCATTTTTTATTTATTCTCTAGTTAATATTCTCTTCATAAAAAAGAAATAAAATATAAATTATATATAGATAGGTGAAAGATATGTGAAAATCACAAAAAATCTTACTAGATAATAAAAAAAAAAAGAATATGATATGTTATTATGTCATTTTTTTTTTTCCAAAAATTCTTTTTTTTATATTCCATACAATATTCGTAAAAAGGACTAATGTGTGTTGATTGGTATTTTTATTTGATTTCGCGTTCTTGTTCTTTCTCATTCAAATCGATATCTATAGAATACGATGCACCGTAGAAATCGAATTGATTGAACTTAATAAAATTTAGATACATAGAAAATCGAGTTCATTTTATTAATTTTATATAAAGTGGCAGATATTATAGCCTTTCCTAGAAATTTTTTTTATTAGAATGGAAAACAACCAATCAATTCTTTAATGAACTTGTTAATAATTTTGAATAAATTAAGTAAAATAGCGAGTTTTTGTTTCATTAGGAAAAGTTATTGTCCTTAGTTGATCCTATGATTCATTTAGATCAAAATCAAGTATTTTTTTTAGTGTAATTCTTTATCCTTACTCTATAAATATTATTGGAATAATAATTGACATTTTTCAAGATCTTCATAAATACTTATTTTAGTTAATTACTAAGTATTCACTTTTTATGAATAACTTAGTCATATTATTTGACCAATTGTAACTTCTTGATTTGAATATTTGAAGTATTTAGCAGAGACTCAGAATAAGAATGAGTAAGACTAGAAAATTCTAAAAATTCTATTTAAGTTAGTGCATATCTTGATTTTTTTATTGATTCCTTTCAAAAGAGGTAAGATCCATTGAATCGGAAACAATTAATTAAGAATACAAAACTTTTTTTATGGAACAGACATATCAATATGCATGGATCATACCTTTCGTTCCACTTCCAGTTCCTATATTAATCGGAGTGGGACTTCTTCTTTTTCCGACGGCAACAAAAAATCTTCGTCGTATGTGGGCTTTTTATAGTGTTTTATTGTTAAGTATAGTCATGATTTTTTCGATCAATATATCTATTCATCAAATAAATAGCAGTTCTATCTATCAATATGTATGGTCTTGGATCATCAATAATGATTTTTCTTTAGACTTTGGCTACTTGATCGATCCACTTTCTTCTATTATGTCAATATTAATCACTACTGTTGGAATTATGGTTCTGATTTATAGTGATAATTATATGTCTCACGATCAAGGATATTTGAGATTTTTTGCTTATATGGGTTTGTTCAGTACTTCCATGTTAGGATTAGTTACTAGTTCTAATTTGATACAAATTTATATTTTTTGGGAATTGGTTGGAATATGTTCGTATCTATTAATAGGGTTTTGGTTCACACGACCTGTTGCGGCAAATGCTTGTCAAAAAGCCTTTGTAACTAATCGTGTAGGGGATTTTGGTTTATTATTAGGAATTTTAGGTTTTTATTGGATAACAGGTAGTTTTGAATTTCGGGATTTATTTGAAATATTCAATAACTTGATTGAGACTAATGAAGTCAATTTTTTATTTGTTATTTTATGCGCCGTTCTATTATTTGCCGGTGCAGTTGCTAAATCTGCACAATTCCCCCTTCATGT